GGTAGAGAAGACGAAGGGTAAGTCGTCGGGCTCATGCCCCGAAGAAGTGGGTTCGACTCCCGCCTCTACAGTTTTGGGCAAAAGGAAAGGAGAGAGGGGGAAAACTAAGATGGATTAAACTGGACGGGAAGTTCGAAAGAGCGAAGAAGAGGCTTTAAACTCGTTTTTCAATGCGGAGACGTAATGAAGAGAACTGAAAAATGAATCATCTTAGTATCAGAGGGAGGCAGAGAAATCAAACGAGATTCCGTAAGTAGCAGGGAGCGAAAGCGGAGGAGTCCCAGAGAGTGAGTAAATAACGGAAGAAAGGAGTTCACATATCTAAGGCTAAATGTTAATCCATACTGAAAGCGCGAGTACTGTGAAGGAAAGTTGAAAGAGACTTGAAAAGATCTGGAATCCTGTCTTTTAAAGCAGCTGTAAAACAGTGTACCTTTTGTATAATGGGTTTATGAGATATCGTTTGGCAAATTTAAGTAAAAAGGATAAAAATGTAGGTGAAGAGAAGTCGAGAGGGCTCTTTAGTCAAATTTCCCGAAACCAAGTGATCTAACCATGGGCAGTTTAATGAACGAACCGGTGGTTGTAGCAAAAACCTCGGATGACCTGTGGTTAGGGGTGAAAGACCAATCGGACTTGGAGATAGCTGGTTTTCTGCGAAAACTATTGAAGTAGTGCGTCTACATAGGGGTCAGAAGATTAAAATAGTATTTACACAGATGACGTCCTATTAAAATTTTAGGGTAAAGATTTATTGCTTTAAGGGGGATAGACTTTAAAGATAAAATTCGAAGTAGACAGACAGACAAGGGGCAAATAGGTTCGTTGTTAAAAGGGGGGAGCCCAAATTAGAAGTTAAAGTCACAGATTCAATAATTAAGTGTAAAAGGAGTATGGGATTTAGACAATGAAGAGGTAGGCTTGGAACCAGCCATCTTTGAAAGAATGCGTAGTAGTTCATTCAAGAACTCTTTTTCCCCAAAAATTATGGTGGCTAAAAATTGAACTGAAACTCTAGGGGCAGTAAGAAGTTTGCTTGGTAGTAGAACAGACTGTTGGGTGGTGGTGAGAACCCAAGAATCAGAAGCGAAAATGTGAACATGAGTAAAAAAATTGTTGCTTCATCTCCCCTGATTTCCAAACTAAAAGTATCTGAGCGAAGAGGTTTGGGTGAAACAGTCTCTAAGGAGGGTGTCGATGAGGGATGGTAATAAACGCACAATGTGCCAGGAAATAATTAAAACAAAAGATTACTGTTGCAAACTAACACAAGTGGGAGATAGTGAGGGGGAAGTTTTTTTAAGGAACTCGGCCAGTTATAAGCTTTTATGAGAAGTTAAAACACAAGGCCTCGACTGTTTACCAAAAACATAGCTCTTTGCTAATATGAAGGTAGAAGTATGAAGGGTGAGACCTGCCCAATGGTTATATCTTAAAAGGTTAGTAGAGCTAACTTAATAAAGATAATTAAATGGCCGCGGTAACACTAACCGTGAAAATGTAGCGTAATCAATAGTCAATTAATTGTTGGCCGGTATGAATGGTGTCACGAGGGTCTCACTGTCTTAAGGAAATCTCCAGTGAAATTGAATTTGTAGTGAAGATGCTACATCCAAATTGTTAGACGAGAAGACCCCATGGAACTTTACTGGAAACTTATGTGGCTGACTTAAATAGTTTTAAAATGTGGTGCGGATTAATTAGGGTTAAAAAGTTCACTTTTTTATTTGAAGAAAGGCAACTCAAAAACTTATATCTTTGGGATTTGATAAGTGGGACAGTTTGGTTGGGGCGATCGCCTTTAAAAGAGTAACGAAGGCGGGCTTAAGATATATATTTGGTTATGTCTGACTGCCAGGGGGAAATCTAGAGCAGACACTTATCTTTGGATGGTGGGTTTAAGTGACCCGTTAATTTAGGGTGAAATAGTTAACGATAAACAAATAAAAGTTACCCTGGGGATAACAGCGTAATAACGTCAGAGAGTTTTCATCGACGACGATGTTTGCGACCTCGATGTTGAATTGTGGCATCCTGGGGTGCAGTCGCTCCCAAGGGTTGGTCTGTTCGTCCATTAAAGCCGTACATGATTTGAGTTAAAAGCGTCGTAAGACAGCTTGGTTTCTATCTACAATTTGAAAAAACATTAATATAACTCTTTTCTAGTACGAAAGGATCGAAAAATGAGTGGTTCTCTTATTTTTATAAGTTACAATCAATGGATTGACTCGGATACTTTTTAAAGGGGGTTTTGGTTAATTACTGATTGCTTCTAAAGTATGAAAATTATATTAAGTTGTTTGAAGTTCGGAAGAAGAATTGTTAAGGGTTAGCTTGATCGGGATGGCTGTTTGTATTTTTAAAGTGTGGGGCAGAGAGGTCTGGTTATATTGTTCCTAGTTTATGAGAATTGTGGGAGACAGAGATTTAGGGTGTATACTTGTATTTTATTTCTTTTAGTGGTGGGCGCCCTGGCGGCCGGTGTTGGAGGAAGAAAATTAGGAGAAAAAGGGGCTGGAATTTTAACTTCAAGCTGTTTGATTATAAGTTTATCTTGGTCTGTTTTGATATTTTATGAAATAATTTTAAGTTTTTCTACGACACATATAAAATTATGAAGGTGATTAGATTCTGATCTATTGACTGTTTATTTTGGCCTACAATTCGATGGTTTGGTTGCGATCATGTTGCTTGTTATTACAACAATCTCTACTTTAGTTCATATCTTTTCTACGGCATATATGCTTGGGGACCCTCATATTCCTCGCTTTATGTCCTATTTATCTTTTTTTACATTTTTGATGGTTGTATTGGTTAGTAGTGACAATTACTTACAGTTGTTTATTGGTTGGGAGGGGGTTGGTCTATGCTCTTATCTTTTAATAAATTTTTGATTAACTAGAGTTGAAGCAAATAAAGCGGCCATAAAAGCTATGTTAGTTAATCGAGTGGGAGATATAGGGTTGATTTTGGCTATGTTTGGTCTTTTGGATCGTTTTGGGTCTTTAGAGTTTTCTTCTCTTTTTAATGTGGTTGTTGTTTCTGCTCCATCAAGTGATATTACTTTAATTTGTTTGTTATTGTTTATAGGGGCGGTCGGAAAGTCTGCACAGTTGGGGCTGCACACTTGATTGCCGGATGCTATGGAGGGTAAATGTTGGGCCATTTTGTTTAAGTAATTAATTAAAACTTTTGAGTCACTGTATGCTGGGAGGACTTTGAATAGTTGAAAGGCGAGGAATCTTTAGGGGGTTTTGTCTTTTGCTTAGTCTTTAGACTTAAAATAGGAAGTTTATCCGCAGGTAACAAAATTCGAGGTTAGTAATTAGATTTAATAGATTGGTTTATTAAGTTTAAGAGTTTTAATCGAAATTATCTAAAGATTAGTCTTTAGACTTAGAATGTCTTGATTATTGGAACCTCCGAGACTTTTTGTGATTTTATTTTATAAATTAAAGTAAGCTTCTGGTTTAAAGTGTTCGTGGAAATAATTCATTTACTTTTAAAAATATTAATGGTCGTAGTTCCATTGCTTATCACAGTAGCTTATTTAACTTTAGCCGAACGAAAGGTTTTAGGATATATGCAGGCCAGAAAAGGGCCAAATGTAGTGGGGGTTAGTGGGTTGGCCCAGCCTTTTGCAGATGGTCTAAAACTATTTACTAAAGAGATGGTGGTTCCGCATCAAACCAATTTGTTTATTTATATAGTGGCGCCGGTGCTTTCCTTTACCTTGGCATTAATTGTTTGAGGGGTGGTGCCTTATGAGAGAGGGGCTTTAATAAGTGATTTAAAAATAGGGGTTTTGTATATTTTGGCTGTTTCTTCGATAAGTGTCTATGCGATATTAATGTCTGGGTGGGCGAGTAATTCTAAATATGCTTTTTTGGGGGCGATTCGGGCAGCTGCTCAAATGATTAGTTATGAAGTTTCGATTGGGCTGATCATCATTTCGGTTCTATTGTGTGTTGGCTCTTTGAGTGTTACTGAAATTGTTTTAGCGCAAAATAGTGGTGTTTGGTTTTTTTTTCCGTTATTTCCTGTTACAATAATGTTTTTTGTTTCAGCTTTGGCGGAGACAAATCGAGCTCCTTTTGATTTAACAGAAGGAGAGTCGGAGCTTGTGTCGGGGTATAACGTAGAGTATGCTTCGATGTCTTTTGCCCTATTTTTTCTTGCCGAATATGCTCATATTATATTAATGAGTTGTTTAACAATTATCTTTTTTGGGGGGGGGTGACTTTCTCCGGTAAAATATTTAAAAGGTGGGGCCGGGTGGTTTGGTCTAAAAGTTGTTTTAATCATTTTCCTTTTTATTTGGGTAAGGGCCTCTTTTCCTCGTATTCGATACGATCAGCTTATGTCTTTGTTATGAAAGGCGTATCTACCGCTAAGTTTGGGGGTTGTGACTTTTGTGGCTAGTGTTCTTTTTGGATTTAATGGCCCGCCTCCGATCTAAGATATTTTGTAATTTGTTGTTTGAGATCTTTAATTGGTTTAAGTATGAGGGTTAATTTTTTGATCGACTTGTCTAGTTTGGGAGTTTAATTCTGGGGGGGGGGGGTTCTAATGCCATTGCGTAAAGAGAATCCGCTTTTATCTCCGGTGAATGGTCTTCTGGTGGATTTGCCGTCTCCTTCAAATATAAGTTATTTGTGAAACTTTGGTTCTTTGTTAGGACTGTGCTTAGCTATGCAAATCGTAACGGGGTGCTTTTTGTCCATGCATTATTGTGCAGAGGTCGGCTTGGCTTTTGCATCGGTGGGACATATTATGCGCGATGTAAACTATGGGTTTTTATTAAGATATTTTCATGCTAATGGGGCTTCTCTGTTTTTTTTATGTCTTTATTTTCATATTGGGAGAAGTTTGTATTATGGGGGTTATTTGAAAGGTCCGGTTTGGCGAGTTGGCATTGTAATATTTCTTTTGACGATGGCGACGGCTTTTCTGGGCTATGTGCTACCTTGAGGTCAAATGTCTTTCTGGGGGGCGACGGTTATTACAAATCTATTGTCCGCAATACCCTATGTGGGGACAGATGTTGTGCAATGAGTTTGAGGGGGTTTTAGTGTCTCTGGGGCCACGCTCACTAGATTTTTTAGTCTGCACTTTCTTTTCCCCTTTATTTTAGCAATTTTAGTTGTGGTTCATTTAATATTTTTACATATAGAGGGATCCAATAGTCCTGTGGGGTCGAAGACTCCTGTGGACGATGTGGTATTTCATGTTTATTATACATCTAAAGACTGATATGGAATAGTGGTTACGCTTATGTTATTGAGTATAGTTGTGTATTTAATGCCTAATTTATTGGGCGATCCAGAAAATTTTATTCAAGCTAACTCATTAGTAACCCCAGTGCACATTCAGCCTGAGTGATACTTTTTATTTGCTTATGCAATTTTGCGCTCAATACCGAATAAATTCGGGGGGGTTGTGTCTATGTTTTTAAGTATATTAATTTTATTTTTTTTCCCACTACTACACCGGAGTTGATTAAGGGGGTTGCCCTTTCGTCCATTTGGACGTATGGCTTTTTGATCTTTTGTTGTGAATTTTGTTCTTCTTACCTGAATCGGGTCTTTGGTCGTAGAAGAGCCTTTTATAATAATAGGGCAGCTGGTTGCGCTATACTATTTTTTCTACTTTCTTATATTAATTCCTTTGTTGGGGGAAGTGGAAAATAATCTTTTATTTAAACAAAGGAAAAAATGTGACTTGTAGAGAATTGCAAATCAGTTATTATTTGGATGAGGACAGGGGGAGGTGGAACGGGGGGGGGGGAGCCTCCTCCTGCCTATCCTCAAGAGGAGGTGGAGCTAATTGCGCGCCCCACGGGGGGTTTTGCTGTTGGCAGATGTTGCAGTGAAATTAGAAGGCTCTGTTTAGCAAAGAAGTATTAGTTAATGTGATTAAACCACGAGCTCCTGTTACTAAGCCTTTTCATATTAGCCCTGGTGATTATTAGTATAAATAATTTTATTTTAAAATTATCAATTTTAATATTATTAATTATAAGTGAGGGGGGGGGCCTTTCTTTTTTATTTAATTTTTTTTTTGAATTATCTGGGGGGGGGTTGTTGATTGAAAATGGTTGGACAGAAACCACTAAATTAATTATTGTTTTAGGCTCTATTGCTGTTTTATTGATGGTGGACATGGAGAGGCTAATTTTTCCAAAATTTTTTGGGGGACGAGTTTATGGAACTTTTTTTCAAACGAATGCGCATTTACCCCTTTTAAATCTAATGGTGGCATTAGGGGGTCTTTGTTTAGTTTCTTCAAGTAATTGACTTTCTGTTTATTTAGCAATTGAATTGTCTACTCTTTCCCTTTTTATTTTGGTTGCTCAAAAAGGGGGGTCTGGGCAAAGTGCTGAGGCCGGTTTGAAATATTTTGTATTAGGGGCACTTTCCTCTGGTCTATTTTTATTTGGGTGTGCTTTATTGTGTGGGTTTACGGGAGGGACTCATATTTCATATATAAATTTAGTATTAAATCCGGGGTTGGGCTTTTCTGAGCTTCGAATCCCAATTGGCAGTTTGTTAATTGTGGTGTCTCTTTTATTTAAGTTGTCCGCTGCTCCTTTTCATATGTGGGCGCCGGATGTTTATGATGGAGCTCCGACAACGACGACGGCTTTATTGGCCACTGTTCCTAAAGTTGGCTACTTTTCAATTTTGGTTTCAATTGGGTCGGCGGTTAATATTTTGTTAGTTGGGGCTCTTTTTTCGATGGTTGTGGGGGCTATTGGTGCCTTAAACCAAACCAAAGTCAAACGGTTGTTGGCTTACAGTGGGGTGGGGCATATGGGGTTTGTGCTTTGGGGAATAGAGGTTGGGTCATTTGAGAGTATTCAAGCTAGTTTAATTTATGTGGTTTTATATGTAGTAATGTCTATTTGTGTTTTTGCGATAATATTAACTTTAGGCGCCGCCAAAAATTTGATTGTAGAGTTTAGTGGGCTTTCCAGGAGATTATCTGTTTTAGCCTTAACTTTGGCTTTGACTTTTCTTTCGATCGCGGGGATTCCTCCTTTAGTGGGGTTTTGGGGCAAATGGCTGGTTTTATTGTCTGGGGTGGTATATCAATATTATTTAGTCTTTCTTTTGGCTGTGATGTGTTCCGTTGTGGCTGGTGTTTATTATGTTAGAATAGTCAAAATTATCTATTTTCAAGCCAGTTTTTCTCTTTTGATAAGCTCAAAGGTGTTAAGGAAAGAAAACTGAATTAATTTAAGAAAGGCTTTGTTAATCGGTGCTGGTTTGTATGTTATTGGGTTTACAATGTTGTCTCCGAATTTATGGCTGCAATTAGCCCATTGGGCTGTGGGGGGGTTATTTTAAAATAATTAAATCTGCTTGGGGCGGTCTTTTATATACTAGCATTTGGAGTTGTTGGTTCTGGAATTATGGTGATATCCGCGCTCAATCCTATCCATTCGATTTTTTGGTTAATTGTTGTTTTTATCGGTTCTGCGGTTTTTTTTCTTTGATTGGGTATATCCTTTGTTGCTTTAATGTTTTTGATAATCTATGTGGGGGCGATTGCTATTTTATTTTTGTTTGTAATTATGTTATTGAATTTAACAGACTTTCCCCCCGCCTTTCGATTAGGGGGGGAGGCAGACATGACAAATTACATTCCTATTGGGTTGGTTATTGGAACATTTTTTTTTTCAGAAGTTGCTTCGAGTTGATTAATTATAGGTGGCCCTTATACCCCCCAGGGGTTTTTTGGGGCTGAAATAGGAGGTGCTTGAGATTTGGCCATTCCCTGGTTTTTAATGAAGTATCAAAATATGGAGGCGCTCGGGCGAATTTTGTATATAGCTTGTTATTATTTATTTATTTTAGCTAGTTTTATACTTTTAGTGGCCATGGTGGGGGCGATCGTGTTAACTCAAGAAATTGGGTCAGAAGTAGGACCCGTGGTCAAAAGACAAGATATTTTTTTTCAAACTAGTCGGTAAGAACTGAGGCAAAAGAATTTTATCTAAAGACTTAGCCGAGCTTTGTTTGGGGTTGATTTTAAATATTAATGAGCGGTGCTTATTTTGATCAATTTAAAATAGTGGCTCTGATCGCCTTGACTAATTCATCAATGATGATGATCTTAGTAGTGGTTGTGGTTTTATTATTATTCAAGGGGGTTCAATTAATCCCGAAAAGGTGGCAGTCTTTGATTGAGTTAATCTATGAGCACTTTCATGGTGTCGTGAAAGATAATTTAGGATCTGAGGGGCTAAGGTATTTTCCTTTAATTGTTTCTCTCTTTTTTTTTATAGTGTTTTTGAATGTGTTGGGCTTATTCCCTTATGTTTTTACCCCAACTGTTCATATTGTAGTCACATTGGGTTTGTCCTTTTCAATAATCATAGGTGTGACTCTAGCTGGGTTTTGGAGGTTTAAGGGGGATTTTTTTAGTGTTTTTATGCCAAGTGGCGCTCCTTTGGGCTTAGCCCCTCTTTTGGTATTAATAGAAACAGTAAGTTTTATCTCCAGGGCTATTTCATTAGGAGTCCGTTTGGCTGCTAATTTATCGGCGGGCCATTTGTTATTTGCTATTTTAGCCGGGTTTGGGTTTAATATGTTAGTTGCAAGTGGGCCTGTGGGGGTTTTCCCCCTATTAATAATGGTTTTTATAACATTATTAGAGGTAGCCGTTGCAGTTATCCAGGCTTATGTCTTTTGTTTATTAGCCACTATTTATTTGGCGGATACAATTGTATTACATTAGCGGGAAAGGCCGGAGGGATTTTCTGGCTTAAGTTCCAAGAAGGGTTGGGGCTAAGGTATTGCTGTGGGGGAAGAAGGTCTGGTTTATAAAATGTTTTATAAAATATTTTATAAAAATATTTTGAGAAATAAATAAGAAGAAGAAGTGAATAGTGTTTGGTTTAAATAATGGGCTAAGTCTAATTTTTTTTTTGCTTTTTATGGGGGGAATTAATGTGATGAAGGTTTCGAGAGAGGATGGTGTTAAATTAAAAAAAGTTGCGCTTGAGTGATCTTTGGCGATTTTAATAAGTGTTTTGGTTTTGTGGGGGGCCTTTGATTTAGAGGGGCAATTTCAAATTATAAACCGAATAGAATGGATTGTTTCTCCGGCCTTAAATTTTCAATGGGGTCCGGGGGTTTTTGCTTTAGATGGGGTTTCTTTGTTTTTTTTTGTTTTAACTGCGTTATTGATACCCATTTGTATCTTAATAAGTTGAAAGTCCATTAAGCACCTATTTAAAGAATTTTTGTTGTGTCTATTGTTTTTAGAAGCTTTATTAGTTGGAGTGTTTTTAGTGCTTGACCTGCTTTTATTCTATCTTTTATTTGAGGGCATATTGATCCCTATGTTTCTTTTGATTGGTGTTTGAGGCTCCAGAGAAGAAAAGGTTCGTGCTTCTTATTATTTTTTTTTTTATACTTTCGCGGGGTCGGTGTTTATGCTTTTGGGCCTCTTTCAAATATATAGTGTTACAGGAACAACTGATTATCAGATATTATTAAATATAAAATTACCTGTTACTACTCAAAAATGGGTGTTGGCTGGGATTTTTCTTAGTTTAGCGGTTAAAATTCCTCAAATACCATTTCATATTTGATTGCCCCAAGCGCATGTGGAGGCCCCTGTTTCTGGTTCGGTAATATTGGCGGGGATATTATTAAAGTTAGGCGGCTATGGGTTTTTAAGATTTTCTTGGCCGATTTTGCCCGCGGCCTCCGAGTATTTTGCCCCCCTAATTATTATGTTGGGTGTGGTGGCTATTATTTATGGGGGTTTGCTGACCTGTCGGCAAGTGGACTTTAAACGGCTTATTGCTTATTCTTCGGTGGCACACATGGGGCTGGTCCCTTTAGGTTTATTTACTCATACAATTGAGGGGTTGGTGGCGGCCGTTTTTATGATGTTGGCGCATGGTTTTGTTAGCTCGGCCCTTTTTATTGCGATTACTTATTTATATGAACGTCATCACACTCGTCTTATTAAGTATTATCGTGGGGTGACTCTTACAATGCCTGTTTTTGTTTGTATAATGATGGTTTTATCATTAAGTAACATGGGGATTCCTTTAAGCTGTAATTTTGTTGGAGAGTTTTTTTCGTTGTTAGCTGCTGTTGAATATAATTTTGGGCTTGGGGTGTTAGCCACTTCGGGTATGGTTTGGTCCGCGGCGTATTCTCTCTATTTATATAATCGAATTAGTTTTGGGGCGGCCTCTAATTACCTCCTTTTTATTAGAGACTTAAACAGGTGTGAGTTATTGGCTATCTCCCCTTTGCTAATAGCGATTTTTATTTTTGGAATATTTCCTTTTATAATTATAGACCCTGTAAAGAATGGGGTAATCTTTAGTCCGGGGGGGGGTTAGTATATTTATTAAGCTTAAAATTAGCCCTGGTTTGGTTATTTGAGATTCGAAAGTCCTTTGGTTTTGGGGAAGAGAAAAAAACAAGTGACCTCCTTGATACATGCTAGTATCTAATGAATAGCTTTCAGACTCAGCTAGATGAAAGGATCTGCTTTTATTCAGGTGTGACTGGGCCTATGATAGTGTGCGAACAGGTGAGGGAACCCGGAGGCCAAGTTTGGCTGGGCCGGAGTCGTATTAGGTAGAAGGGGGTGTAATGGACCACCTTGCCTATGATGCGGAGCTTTAGTTTGGAGCCACATTTTCACTGAGACAAGGGGAAAGCTCAAATGGGGAATTGGCCCCGGAGGCAGCAGTAAAGAATTTTGTGCAATATATGAAGGTAAGACACAGAGAGGGCACCTTGCCTAGTCCGTCAAATTAAGTGCCAGCAGACGCGGTGAAACTTAAGGGCTAGTTTTGTGGGCAAAAGCGTAAAGGGTGTGATAGGCCGTTTTAATTAAAAAGGGTTTTATAATTTAAGAAGGTAAATGGAATTTTTTTGTAGCGGTGGAATGTGTAAATAGAAAAAAGAACTTTAGACGTGAAGACTATTTATTTTTGAGATTATAGTGTGATGGCTAAAACACGAGAGTATGGGGAGCAAACAGGATTAGGGACCCTGGTAGTCTATACTGTAAATAATGAAAAAGATGTGAAGCAATCCTAAAAAGTCAGAAATTTTCCGCTTGAGTAGTACGACCGCAAGGTTAAAATTCAAAAAACTTGGCTGTTCACTGTTTTAATTAGAGGAGCGTGTCGTTTAATTCGATAGTCCGCGAGAGACCTTACCCAAACTTGAATCCTTCATTGACAGGTATTGCATGGCCGTCGTCAATTTGTGTATTAAACATAAAACAGATTTAACCCAGTGGTTTGTCACTTGGATGAAGTCAGGTCTTATTGTCCTAATGTTTGGGGATTAGATGCGCTACATTTTTTTATACAATAGGAAACTTTGAGTGTGAAACCTGAAAATAAGAGTTCGGAAAGTGCCTGGAAGATAACGGAAAGTTGTATTTAATAGTAATTGAAAAGTAGAGCGTTTCAATGAAATTTTTTCAGTGTTAGTACAAATTGCCCGTCGCCTTTGCTTAGACAGGTTGGTTGATTGCCCCTCAAGAGGGTTTCTAATACCTCCGAGGCAGAGTAAGTCGTAACATAGTGAGGGTGAGGGAACTGGCCCTTGGAACAGGTCCGTCAGGCCTGGGGTTAAAAAATAATAAAACAATGCAACTTGTTGAGGTGCTAAATTTATTCGGGAACATGGATTTTATAGTGGAGGAAAGGCCCTTGAAACAGGTCCGTCAGGCCTGGGGGCAAAAAAGAATACAACGATGCGACTTATTGAGATACTAAATCTATTCGGGAACATGGACTTTATTGGGGAAGAATGGGAAAGATGTTTAGGGGCAATTTACATGCTCGATAAGGCGGGGGTAATGAACGCTCATCAGTGGTTTTTTGGTCGAATGCCGCATTCGGTTATGGCGTTGAATCTCTGATGAGACCCTTGTCCTTCATATTTTTTTTTTAATGAAATCCCTCGTCAATTAGAGGGTTTAAATATTTTTGGGGGTCCTGCGGGCAAACGTTTAGCCCAGGAAGCCCTACAGCATTTTGCTTTTGCGTTTGGGGAATATACATCGATAGAATCTATTGGGAGTTTTTTTTCAACGTCTGAGGGATCAAGCTCCCATTATCCATTGTCGAGTATTTCTTCAGGGCGTTTGGGGTCAATGTCTGAAAGTGTCTCTTCCGGGGCTCGGGGGTCAATGTTCCAAGGTTCTGCACAAAGTTTTGGGGCAGTGGCGGGGGAACTATCACATCAAGGTTCTCTGCATAGTTTTAACTCAATGTGTGGGGAGGCTCTCGGGGCTCGGGGGTCAATGTTCCAAGGTTCTGCACAAAGTTTTGGGGCAGTGGCGGGGGAACTATCACATCAAGGTTCTCTGCATAGTTTTAACTCAATGTGTGGGGAGGCTCTTTATCAGCCAGGAGAAATGACTCAGTCTCTTTTGCCTGAAGCGTCCTGCTCACGGATATCGCAAATTTCGTTGAGAGAACACACACCGGAATTTTCACGGGGTATGCCCCGTGTGGGTGCAATTGAACCTATTAATAAGACGGACCTAGAAAAGACTTCTTTACTTATAAGCAAGTACTGTGGGGCGGTTTAGTTTTTGGTTTTTAGAAGATTGGTGCTTTTGAAAGGGGGGGGGAATTAGACTTTGTTGGGTTATATGTTTTTATTGTGGCGTAAGCCAGAGATGATATTTGAAATGGGGGAAATTTATTTGACTTTAAGATGGGGGCTGCCTAAGAATTTGTTTGGTTTTATGTCTTTTATATCATTTAGTTGAGCAGTCTCGGCTGGCAAGCCCCTCCTTTTTTTGGAATTTGTTTAGGGGTGCGAACTGTTTTATGTCATCCATATCATTTGGTTGAGCCTTCTCCTTGGCCCTGTCTCGGGGCGGGGGGGGCTTTTTTTATAACTGTGGGCAGTGTTATGTATTTTCATTATGGCTTAGTTCAAATTATGTATTTGGGAGTTTTGGTCGTTGTGATAATTATGTTTGTTTGATGACAAGATGTTATTAGAGAGTCGACTTTTCAAGGGTTTCATTCCTTAGTAGTTAAACAGGGGATAAAATATGGAATGCTTTTATTTATACTTTCGGAAGTTCTTTTTTTTTTTTCTTTTTTTTGAGCTTTTTTTCATAGTAGTCTGGCACCAGCTGTTGAGTTGGGTGTGGTTTGACCTCCTCAAGGGGTTAATCCTTTAAACTCTTTTTCAGTTCCTTTGTTAAATACTGCTGTTTTATTAAGTTCTGGGGCGACTGTCACTTGGGCTCATCATGCTATAATTAGTGGAAAGAGAGAAGAAGCAATTCTGGGTTTGTCTTTAACTGTTTTTTTGGGTGTTTTATTCACTGGGTTACAAGGAATTGAGTATTATGAGGCTCCTTTCACTATTTCGGATTCGGTTTATGGGTCTACTTTTTTTATGGCAACTGGATTTCATGGTTTTCATGTTCTAATTGGGACTACCTTTTTAATTATTTGTTTGGTAAGATTAAAGTTGAATCAATTTACAAGTCGCCAACATGTTGGGTTTGAGGCGGCGAGTTGGTATTGGCATTTTGTGGATGTGGTGTGATTATTTTTATATCTTTGTGTTTATTGATGGGGTTCATAGTTATTTTTATATTTTTGTGTTTATTGAAGGGGCTATTATAAAAAAATTAAGAGCAAATGTTAAATAATTTTTTTTATATCGTAAATGTATGTGGAAAGAAAGACATACCGGAGTCTTGGCACTTGGGTTTCCAAGAGGCGGCCGCTCCGGTGATGGAGGAAATAGTTTTTTTTCATGATCAGATTATGTTTTTATTGGTTATTATTGTGATAGTCGTGTTGTGGTTGCTTGTTGAGGCTTTAAATGGTAAGTATTATGACAGAGATTTGATTGACGGAACTTTATTAGAAATTGTTTGAACTTTAATCCCAGCTGTAATATTGGTTTTTATTGCTTCTCCTTCTTTAAAACTATTGTATTTGATGGATGAGGTTGTGAGTCCTGCTTTAACAATTAAAGCAATTGGACATCAATGGTATTGGTCTTATGAATATTCCGATTATCAGGAAGAAACGTTAGAATTTGATTCTTATATGGTTCCGACATCGGATTTAAATAGTGGCGACTTTAGGTTATTAGAAGTGGATAATAGATTGGTGGTTCCTATAAACACACATGTGAGAATCTTAGTGACTGGCGCGGATGTTTTACATTCTTTTGCTGTCCCTGCCTTGGGGATAAAAACAGATGCGGTTCCGGGTCGGCTAAATCAAGCCGGAATTTTTATTAAAAGACCAGGGACGTTCTACGGTCAATGTTCAGAGATTTGTGGGGCGAATCATTCTTTTATGCCGATTGTAATTGAGGCGGTTTCGCTAGACCGATATATCAATTGAATGTTGTCTTTGTCTAATGAATAGGCGCTTTTTTTAATTTTTAGATAAAGTAAATAGTGTACTATAAGTATATAATTGTTATTGTAATATTATTATTATTAGGGGGTTGGGGAGTGGTTTTAAACAGAGGGCATTTTATAATAATGATAATTTCTATTGAATTAATTTTATTAGCGGCTTTTTTTTTGTTTTTAATTAATTCTATTGAAATAGATCTTTTAATAGAACAAGTTTTTACAATTATGGGTTTAACAATCGCGGCGGCAGAGTCTGCTATCGGGTTGGCCATTATGGTTGCATATTATCGAATAAGAGGAACAATAATTTTAAAATCTTTTAGTTCACTTCGGGGTTAAAAAATAATTATTTATGCAATATATGAGATACGGTGCATTCGGAGTTTTATAGCCTTTTCTTTTTATTGGTTTTTAGTGTAGTTCTTTCTGCGCTTTTTTCTGGTGCTTCTTATTTTTTAGGGGTAAAACAACCGGATCGAGAGAAAGTTTCGGCTTATGAATGTGGGTTTGAGCCTTTTGGAATACCAGGCCGCCCTTTTTCAGTTCGATTTTTTTTAGTCGGCATTTTGTTTTTAATTTTTGACTTAGAAATCTCTTTTCTTTTCCCTTGGTGTGTTCTCTTTAATCAAATTTCTCCTTTTGGTTTTTGAATTATGGTAGGGTTTTTGGGGGTTTTAACCTTGGGTTTAATATATGAGTGGATTAAAGGTGGGCTGGAGTGGGAATAGGGAAAAGTTTCCAGATTTAAAAGTAAATAAGTTGTAAAGTAGAAGAGAAAGTCCTGTCTGTTATGTGAATAATCGTATATCGAAAAGTTTTTATACCAACTCCGGTGTCTGCCTTAATTCATGCGGCGACCATGGTGACGGCAGGTGTTTTTTTATTAATTAGATCTTCTCCTTTTTTTGAACAAGCTCCACTTGCTTTAATGATCGTAACAATTGTTGGGTCTCTAACGGTGCTTTTTGCCGCTACTGTTGGGGTAATCCAAAATGATCTAAAAAAAGTTATTGCTTACTCGACTTGTAGTCAATTGGGATATATGGTGGTGGCTTGTGGGCTTTCTCATTATTCGATAAGCCTATTTCATTTAATGAACCATGCTTTTTTTAAAGCTTTATTATTTTTAAGTGCGGGGTCTGTCATCCATGCTTTGTCTGACGAGCAGGATATAAGGAAGATGGGGGGGCTGATTAAGTTAATTCCTCTTACTTATATTATGGTTGTTGTTGGCTCTTTATCTTTAATGGGGTTTCCTTATTTAACAGGGTTTTATTCTAAAGATTTAATTTTAGAATTGGCCTTTGAACAATATTATTTAACTTTTGCTTATTGATTGGGGGGTTTTTCGGCTTTACTTACCACTCTTTATTCGATTCGATTGGTTTATTTAACTTTTTTATCTAATACCAATTCTAGAAAAGCGATTTTTAGACGTGTTCATGAGGGTTCTTGGAATTTAGTTTTGCCTTTAATAATATTAGCTTTGGGGAGTCTTTTTGTGGGCTATTTGACTAAAGAGGTGGTTTGGTCTTTTCAAATAACATTCCCCCCAATTGTTCCTGTTTTTATTAAGTTGTTGCCGGTCTTTCTTAGTTTGGGGGGGGCGGCATTAGTTATTGTTCTTTATTTTTATTCAATCCATTTATTTAAGGTGCCTTCTTTTATAGGCCGAATGGGCTACACTTTTTTATACTCTGCTTGGCAGTTTAACTATGTTCTTAACTATTTTTTGGCGAAGAGGGTGTGGAGGGGGGGCCACCAGATTTCGTATCGGACTATTGACAAAGGAACATTAGAGTTGGTGGGCCCAAAAGGGGTGTCTAATTTTTTGATTGGGTTAACTCGAGGCCTTAGTAATTTACAAGCTGGTCAAGTTTTTAATTATGCCTTAGTTATATTAATTGGTGTTGCTATGTTTATTTGGGGGGTTGTTTAGTCTTTTTTTTTGAAAATTATCTTCTGATTGAGGGGGTTAGGTTAAAGTAGACCGTTAGCCTTCAAAGCTAAAAATGTGGGTGCAAGTCCCGCACTCCCTGACTCAATTGGTTTGGATTATATTTTAGTTAAAATGCCACAATTAGACACAACCATGTTTTTAACTCAATATCGATGAACTTTACTTGTTTTATTTTTATTATTTTTTCTATTGGTGTTTTTTGTTTTACCTACGATTAAAATGAATTGGTTAATAAGAAAGTCGGCCATAAAAAGTGGGGCCAATTTAGGGGACTGTTTGGGGCTAACTAAAGAAGTGGTTTGTTTTTGTAGATGAAAAGTTTATATGTAGTTCGTTGGGGGTTTTCTACTAATCATAAAGATATTGGTACGTTATATTTCGTCTTTGGGATTGGGGCAGGCATGATTGGCACGGCCTTCAGTATGTTAATAAGATTAGAGCTCTCGGCTCCGGGGGCTATGCTAGGAGACGATCATCTTTATAATGTAATTGTTACGGCACATGCTTTTATTATGATTTTTTTTTTGGTTATGCCAGTGATGATAGGGGGGTTTGGAAATTGGTTGGTTCCACTATATATTGGTGCTCCCGACATGGCCTTCCCCCGGCTTAATAATATTAGTTTTTGGTTGTTGCCTCCTGCTCTAATATTATTATTAGGCTCCGCTTTTGTTGAACAAGGAGTTGGTACCGGGTGGACGGTGTATCCTCCTCTATCGAGCATCCAGGCTCACTCGGGGGGGGCGGTGGACATGGCTATTTTTAGCCTTCACTTAGCTGGGGTGTCTTCGATTTTGGGCGCAATGAATTTTATAACAACTATATTTAATATGCGGGCCCCTGGGATGACATTAAATAAAATGCCATTGTTTGTGTGGTCTATCTTGATTACTGCTTTTTTATTATTACTATCTTTGCCAGTACTAGCGGGGGCGATAACCATGCTTTTAACGGATAGAAATTTTAATACCACTTTTTTTGATCCCGCCGGAGGGGGAGACCCAATTTTATTTCAGCATTTGTTTTGGTTTTTTGGGCATCCAGAGGTTTATATTTTAATATTGCCTGGTTTTGGAATGATTTCTCAAATAATACCAACTTTTGTCGCCAAGAAGCAGATTTTTGGATATTTAGGAATGGTTTATGCAATGCTCTCAATTGGAATCTTGGGTTTTATTGTGTGGGCGCATCATATGTTTACGGTTGGGATGGATGTGGACACAAGAGCATATTTTACTGCGGCAACTATGATTATTGCTGTGCCAACTGGAATAAAAGTGTTTAGTTGGTTGGCCACTATTTTTGGGGGGACTTTGAGATTAGACACTCCTATGCTTTGGGCAATGGGGTTTGTTTTTTTGTTTACATTGGGTGGTTTAACTGGGGTTGTATTAGCCAATAGTTCTTTGGATGTTGTTTTGCATGACACATACTATGTTGTAGCTCATTTTCATTATGTGCTTTCTATGGGGGCGGTGTTTGCTATTTTTGGTGGCTTTTATTATTGAGTGGGTAAAATAACGGGGTATTGTTATAATGAGCTATATGGCAAAGCCCATTTTTGGTTAATGTTTATCGGTGTTAATTTGACCTTTTTCCCTCAACACTTTTTGGGCTTGACAGGTTTTCCGAGACGATACTCTGATTTTGCAGATAGTTTTGCTGGTTGAAATTTGGTTAGCTCTTTAGGCTCTACCATTTCAATAGTGGGAGTTGTTTTTTTTATATATATTATTTATGATATATATGTTTGAGAAGAGGAGTTTATTGATTGAATGGAAGACCGGGGGGAAAGTTGGGCTTCTTTAGAGTGGGCTCACGTTTCCCCTCCTTTATTTCACACTTATGAGGAGTTGCCTTTTGTATGGCAGACTATATTTAAATAATAAGTAGAATTAAATTTTGAGGTGTTAAACAACTGATTAGTTCTATGAATGAATTAGGACGGGGGTTAGTAATTGACGGAATATTTGTTTGTGCTGGGGGTAACGATTACTAAAGTAATTTTGTAAATAGTTTTCTTTTTCATGTTTATTTTTAGGACACCCCTGAGATTGTGGGCGGGGCCTCTGCCCATTATTTCAGGGGTGGAAGAGGGGGAGGGG